TTTTAGGATATGGGGTTTATTCGTATGTCTTTGCTTCAGGGACCGTGTCATATTTAGCATTAAGTTATAGGTAATTCTTACTATTATGTCTAGGGGTGGGTTTGTTTAGTGGTTTGTGAATTTTTGGGTAGGCGGGCTGTTTTGGATCTGGCGGGAAAAAGAGTTGAATTTTTGTATGGGTTGGTTTTGGAATTTTTGAGGTAAATCAATTGTAAAATATACCACTATAAATTTATTTTTGATCCATGTGCCATTTAAGTGTTGATAAAGAAAAATTAAATTTTATAAACTTAGTAATATGGTGTCTAGGGTTATGTAAGCAATTAAACAAAGGGCCCATTTTGTGGGGGGTAAGGGGGGTTTGGGCCTTTATACGATACTATTTTTTAAGTCCGGGGGGTCTAATAGGGGGTCATGTCCTGCGACCATTAATTAAATAGCGCACGTCGGATGCTCGTCCGATCAAAAATACATACAAGTCCGGCTACTATTTGTTTGGTAGCGACGGGGCCTCCCCGAGGCCATAGCTGAGTCGATGCAATTTCCCCCCCAAAAATAAAAAATACCAAATGCATGCGAGTCCACCGGTGAATACCGGTGAGTGGTTAAGAGACCACTAGTAACTGACCCATCGAGATGTCTTATTTAAGAGGAACGAGTGGGCGATTTTAAGTTAAAATGGCCCTGAAGTAAGAACCAGATGTCTTATAAAAGGCATTAAATAGCTACCCCCACATGTTATGGGCCCGGTGCGAGAAGAGGGATCCCTGCCAAGCGGGTTGCTGGTCTCACGCGGCATGCTGATTAAGCTCGTGGTCTATTGGAGCGGCCATAGGAAACATTGGAGGTAAATTTAAATGTTGATGTATAATATGTACGACTATGCAAATTATGTACTTATGTAAAATTAATCATAATTAATACGGGCTTTAACTTGTCGTATGGACAGATAAATGAATGCACAGTAATACATAGCATGTATACATGAATAATTGTACATGACGTTAAATTTATTAGTACTGATATATATCAGTGCTATATATGTATTGGGATTATTTAAAGGAAATTCTTTTTTATACTGATATTGTACTTCGGTGTTGTGTTTATTCTACGATAATTTGATTTCAGGGAATAGTTTATAAAGAATTCCAGCTTTGGGTGTTGGTGGTGAGTTTTAATATCTCTTCCTTGAGTCTTGGGGAGGGTTTATTCTCCATTTTTGGTTTACAAGACCAGTGTATTTTGTTATACTACGAAGACTCTTCAATTTAGGAGTTTATTCTCGATAAGGCTAGCAGTTGGTATTAACACTAGGATTAGGAGGAAGTAGAGGGCGGATGCTAGTTGGCCTACAATGATATATGGTTGTTCTACAGGTTGGCTTCCGATTCATGTTAGGGTTAGAAGGTCTGCAATTAGGATCCAAAATAGTAGTTGGCTGAGGGGTCGGAATATTATGCTCCGTTGTTTGGCTGTTTGAAGCATAGGGACGAGGAATAAGATGAGGATTGAGAATAGTAGTGCTAGTACTCCTCCCAGTTTATTGGGAATTGATCGTAGGATGGCGTAGGCAAATAGGAAATACCATTCTGGTTTAATGTGCTCTGGGGTATTCATGGGGTTTGCTGGGATATAGTTGTCTGGGTCTCCTAATAGGTCAGGGGTGAATAGAGTTAGCGTGAGTATTGTTAGGATTATTAATAGGGCCCCTAGGATGTCTTTAATTGTGTAGTAGGGGTGAAATGGGTTGGCATCTATGTTAGATGAGATTCCTGTTGGGTTGTTGGATCCAGTTTCGTGTAGGAATAGCAGGTGGACTATAACTAGGGCTGTAATAATGAATGGAAGGATAAAATGGAAAGCGAAGAATCGCGTTAGTGTTACTTTGTCTACAGAGAAACCACCTCAGATCCATTCTACAAGGGTAGTTCCGATGTAGGGGATTGCTGATAGGAGGTTAGTGATGACAGTGGCACCTCAGAATGACATTTGTCCTCAGGGTAGGACATAGCCTCAGAATGCGGTAGCTATAACTGCTAGTAGTAGTAGTACACCGATATTTCAAGTTTCTCGGAAGGCGTAAGAGCCATAGTATAGGCCGCGTCCGATGTGTATATAAAGGCAGATGAAGAATATGGAGGCTCCATTTGCGTGTAGGTATCGAATGAGTCATCCGTAGTTAACGTCTCGACAAATGTGTGCGACAGATGAGAAGGCAGTTGAGGTGTCTGGTGTGTAGTGTATAGCTAGGAATAAGCCTGTTATGATTTGAATAATTAGGCATAGGCCGAGTAATGAGCCGAAGTTTCATCATGAAGAGATGTTTGATGGGGTAGGAAGGTCGATGAATGCGTTATTGAGGATTTTTATTAGTGGGTGGGTTTTGCGGATGTTGGTCATTAAGGTTCTTATAGTTGAATAACAACGATGATTTTTCATGTCATTGGTCATGGTTGGAGTCCATGTGAGAATAATGATAATTTATATTGCTTTTATTATGAGTATTATTTTTGTGCTTAGTCTTGTGGGGGTTTCTTCAAAACCTTCGCCTATTTATGGGGGTGTGGGGTTGATTGTTGGGGGTGCTATAGGATGTGGTATTGTATTTAGTTTAGGTGGTCCGTTTTTAGGGTTGATGGTGTTTTTGATTTATTTGGGGGGTATGTTAGTTGTATTTGGTTACACAACTGCTATGGCGACTGAGGAATACCCTGAGGCTTGGATTTCTAATAAGATTGTATTGGGAAGTTTTGTTTTGGGGTTGGCTGTGGAGTTTTTAGTGGTGGGGTATGTTTTAGGGGTTGAGGGGGAGACTGCTGAGTTTAGTGGGCTGGGAGATTGAGCTGTTTATGATACTGGAGATTCTGCCATTTATAGTGAAGAAGTTGTAGGGATTGCTGCTTTGTACAGTTATGGTGTTTGATTAGTTGTTGTTACTGGTTGGTCATTGTTTGTTGGAGTATTAGTGATTATGGAGATTACTCGAAGTAATTAAGTAGAACCATAGTGAGAGTAATAGTAATTAGGGTTGATAGGAAGTAAAGTTTAATGAGGCCTTTTTGGTTTGAAGTTAGTATGGCGGCTTTTAATTGAATGAGTGCTATGGTTTTTGGTAATATGGTTTCTGTTCAGGTTAAGTCTAGCAAAGAGGTTGCTAGTTTTTGGCTTATTGTTAGGCCTATGTAGGGTGGTAATCGGTGTATGATGGTAGGAAAATAGCCTAGGAGAGTAGAGAAATTTTTATGATTGGATGTATATGGGTATTTTAGGTTTCGTGCATAGGTATTAATGTCTAGAGCTAGAATGAAGCCTGAAATAGTCGTTGCAATGGCTGTTAATTTTAGGTATAGGGGTATGGTTATTAGGGGTGTAGTTATAGGAGGGATAATGTTAGATAAGCAAAATCCGGCCAGGATGCTCCCTGCTAGCAGGCGCTTGATGGGTTTAGTTAGTATAGGGTTGGTTTCGTTGATGGTCATAAGGGGAGGGAAGCGGGGTTGTTCTAGTAGTGTGAAGTAGATAATACGGGCACTGTAAATAGCTGTGAAGGAGGTGGCAGTTAGGGTTAGTAATAGGGCTCAGGCGTTGGTGTAAGACGAAGTGGCGGCTTCAATAATGAGGTCTTTGGAATAGAAGCCTGTAAGGAATGGTATGCCTGTGAGTGCGAGACAACCAGTAATGAGGGCAGTTGTAGTGAGAGGGAGGATTTTGTATAGCCCTCCTATTTTTCGGATGTCTTGTTCATTGTTGAGGTTGTGAATGATGGATCCTGAGCATAGGAATAGTATTGCTTTAAAGAAGGCATGCATGCAGATGTGCAGGAATGCTAGGTGTGGTTGGTTTAGGCCGATTGTCATTATTATTAGGCCTAGTTGGCTTGATGTAGAGAAGGCGATAATTTTTTTGATGTCATTTTGGGTTAGGGCGCAGAGGGCTGTAAATGAGGTGGTGAGTGCTCCTAGGGAGAGTGCTATTGTTTGGATAAGCTTATTATTTTCTATTAGAGGGTAGAAGCGGATGAGTAGGAAAATTCCTGCTACAACTATTGTGCTTGAGTGGAGTAGGGCTGAGACAGGAGTGGGGCCTTCTATTGCTGAGGGGAGTCATGGGTGTAACCCAAATTGGGCTGATTTTCCGGTTGCGGCTAGTATAAGCCCCATAAGGGGGAAATTTGTGATGTTTTGGTTGAGGACGACTATTTGTTGAAGGTCTCATGTGTTTGAGTTGGATAAGAATCATGCTATTGATATTAGGAGTCCAATATCTCCAATACGATTATATAGGATAGCCTGTAAAGCGGCTGTGTTGGCTTCTGTTCGTCCAAACCATCAGCCGATTAGCAAAAAGGATATAATGCCGACCCCTTCTCAGCCAATGAATAGCTGGAAAAGATTGTTAGCTGTAACGAGAATGAGTATTGTAATGAGGAAAATGAGGAGGTATTTTATGAATTGGTTAATATTAGGGTCGGAGTGTATATATCATATTGAGAACTCTATAATAGACCATGTGATAAATAATGCTACGGGTATGAACGTGAGTGAGAGGTAGTCTATTTTAAAGCTTAGTGTTAGCTTAAGTGTTTGGATAGTAATTCAGTGTCAGTTTGAGATGAGTATTTCTTGATTCGTGTACGTGAAAATTATTATTGGGACTAGGCTGGTAATGAAAGCGAGGAAAGTTATGTTTTTTACGTAGAGTTGGTATTTATTACTTTTGTAGAAGTTTGTGGTAGATACTATAATGGGGAAAGTAAGTACAAGTAGTGTTAATAAGGTGAAGGAGGTGGATAGGTTTATTACTTTTATTTGGAGTTGCACCAATTTTTTGGTTCCTAAGACCAATGGATTACTACTATCCTTTAAAAGTTTGAAAAAGCCATACTGTTAAGTATGGGAAGCAGGAGTTAGCAGTTCTTGCGATACTTTTTCGGTAGATAAGAAGGTTTTATCTTCTGTTGCTAGCTTCACAAACTAGTGTTCTTTTTAAACTACATCTACAGTATATAAGTCCTATGACAATTTTAGGATTCAGAGATAGGAGTAGGAGAGGGATTATGTGTAGGGCTATCAGGGTGTGCTCTCGTGTGAAGGAGGGGGTGATGTTGTTGATGTGGGGTGTTTGTTTGCCTCGTTGTGTTATGATTAACATGTACAGGGAGTAAAGGGCGGTGATTACAGTGTTTACTCCTATTAAGAAGATGGTGGGGTTTGATCATGAGAAGGTTGATATGGCTACCAGTAGTTCTCCAATCAAGTTGATGGTAGGAGGTAAAGCGAGGTTTGCTAGGCTTGCAAGTAGTCATCAGGTTACTATTAGTGGAAGGAATATTTGTAGACCTCGTGCCAGAATTATAGTTCGGCTATGGACTCGTTCATAGTTTGAGTTTGCTAGGCAGAATAGCATGGAAGATGTGAGGCCATGGGCGATTATTAAAGTGATGGCCCCTGTATAGCTTCAGGGGGTTTGGATGAGGATGGCTGTAGTGACGAGTGCTATGTGGCTGATTGAAGAGTATGCAATTAGTGATTTAAGATCTGTTTGACGTAGGCAAATGGAGCTGGTCATGATTATTCCTCATAGGGATAATATGAGGAAGGGGTAGGCTATGTTTTTTGTTAGGGGGTCAAGGATTGATGTAATTCGTATCATGCCATAGCCTCCGAGCTTTAGTAGTACAGCTGCAAGTACCATTGAGCCTGCAATAGGGGCTTCTACATGTGCTTTGGGTAATCATAGGTGTAGCCCATAGAGGGGTATTTTTACTAGGAACGCTATCATACAGGCTAGTCATATGAACACGCTAGATCAAGAGTTGGCTATAGGCTGTGCTTGGTATTGTATTAGTAAGAAATTTAGGGATCCTAGTGTATTTTGTATGTATATTAGCACTACTAGAAGAGGGAGGGAGCCTATGAGAGTGTAGAATAGGAAATAAAGTCCTGCATTAAGTCGTTCTGTTTGGCTACCTCAGCGGGTGATGATAATAAGAGTGGGAATTAGTGTGGCTTCAAATATAATGTAGAAAAGGGTTAATTCTGTGGCGGTAAAGGTTATAATCAAGAAGGTTTGTAGTAACACTAGTATTGTAATATAGAGTTTTTTTCGAGTGAAAGGCTCTTTTATTAGATGGGATTGGCTTGCTATTAGTATCAGTGGAAGGAGTCATATGGTTAGAATTAGAAGTGGTGTGGAGAGTGAGTCTGAGAAGAATATTAAGGAGCAATTGATACTGTTGTCGCTAAGCTGGTTAAGTAAGAGTAGGCTTGTAAAGCTGATTAATAGGCTATGTATGGTTGTGTTAATTCAGATGAATTTGTCTTTTGATAGTCAGGTTAGGGGTATTAGTATTATAGTGGGAATAATAAATTTTAACATTGTAGGAGATTAAGGTTTTGTACGTGATCGGTGCCGTATGTGTTTGAGATTTTGACTAATAAGGCTAGTCCGATGGCTGCTTCACAGGCTGCAAATACTAAGAGGATGATCGGTATTATGTTGGCTAAGGTGAAATGTGAATTTAGGGTTGTGATTGTCGCTAGGATAAATAGTGATAAAACTATGCCTTCTAGACAGAGTAGTGCAGATATAAGGTGTGATCGGTATATCAATAACCCTGTAAGGGATATGGCAAAGGCTAGTAGAAGGTTTATATGGACTAGAGTCATTTGGTATTTGTGAGTTTAGATCGCAATCTAGTGAGTCGAAATCACTTGTTTTGTTTTAAACTAAGTACCATATTCATCTCATTCTAATCCTTCTTGGGATCATTCATAGGCTAGACTGGCTGCTAATAGGGAGATTAGAAGCAAGATTACAACTAGTGTTGTTTTTAGATTAGTTGTTTGGATTGCTCAGGGTAAAGGTAGTAGGAGAGCGATTTCTAAATCGAAAAGGAGAAAGGTAATTGCCACTAGGAAAAACTTCATTGAGAAAGGTAGTCGGGCGGATCCTATTGGATCGAAGCCACATTCGTAGGGGCTGATTTTTTCTGGATATGTGCTTGATTGTGGGATTCAGAAGGCTAGGAGTACGAGGAGAAGTGCTAAGGTTGTATTTGCTATTAGTGTTAATAGGAGATTTATTGTTCTTTTTCGGGGTGGACCGAAACTAACTGATTGGAAGTCAGTTGTACTTATTGATACTAAGAGAACTATGAACCTCATCAGTAGATAGACACATACAGGAATAGTCATACGACGTCCACGAAATGTCAGTATCAGGCAGCGGCCTCGAATCCAAAGTGGTGGGTAGATGTAAAGTGGAATTTTATTTGGCGTATGAAGCAAATAATGAGAAAAGTGGTTCCAATGATAACATGTAATCCGTGGAAGCCTGTAGCTACGAAAAAGGTAGATCCGTAGACTCCGTCTGAGATTGTGAAGGGAGCTTCATAATATTCTGATGCTTGAAGTAGGGTAAAATAAAGACCTAGTGCGATTGTGATCGATAGGGCTTGGAGTATTTGTTTTCGGTTTCCTTCTATGAGGCTATGATGGGCTCAGGTGATAGTTACGCCAGAGGCTAGTAGTACAGATGTATTGAGAAGTGGGACTTCTAGGGGATTTAGGGGTTGGATTCCTACGGGTGGTCAAGATCCGCCTAGTTCTGGGGTAGGGGCGAGGCTTGAGTGATAAAAAGCTCAGAAGAAACCTGTGAAAAATAAAACTTCGGATAAGATAAAAAGGATTATGCCATATCGAAGTCCTTTTTGGACGGTTGGTGTGTGGTGGCCTTGAAATGTGCTTTCTCGAATAATGTCTCGTCACCATTGATATATTGTTAGGGTATTTGTTAGTAAACTCAAAGATAATAGGATTAGTGAGTCGAAATGGAATCATATAACTAGGCCTGATGTTATAAGTAGTGCAGAGAGAGCTCCTGTGAGGGGTCAAGGGCTTGGATTTACCATGTGGTATGAGTGGGTTTGGTGGGTCATTATGTGTTATCCTGTAGGTATAAGCTTACTAATAGTGTAAACACATAGGCTTGGATTAAGGCAACGGCGAATTCGAGGATAGTCAGTAGGGTAAGGATAATAAATGTAATGGAAGCTGCGAGCAGGTTGATATTTGTCAGTGCGAGAACAGTACTTCCAATTAAGTGTAATAATAGGTGGCCTGCTGTGATATTGGCTGTTAGTCGTACAGCTAATGCTATAGGTTGGATAAATAGGCTAATGGTTTCGATTATCACTAATATAGGGATTAGGAAAGTGGGTGTGCCTTGTGGTAGGAGGTGTGCTAGGGATATTTTTGTCTTATTTCGGAAACCCGCAAAGACAGTGCCGGCTCATAGGGGGATAGCTATGCCTAGGTTTATTGAGAGTTGGGTGGTGGGTGTAAATGAGTGGGGCAATATTCCAAGAAGATTTGTAAGGGCGATGAATAGGAAGAGGGAAGTAAGTATTAGAGACCAGGTTTGTCCTTTGGTATTGTGTGTACTTATTAGTTGTTTTGTTAGGAGTTTGATTATTCATTGTTGGACAGAGATTATGCGGTTGTTGATTAGTTGATTTGGTGTTGGAAGTAGTATGGCAGGGAGTATAATGACCAGGAGAGTAACTGGGATACCCAGCAGTATTGGGGTTATGAAGGGGGCAAATAGATTTTGGTTCATTTAGTGTTTCAAGGGGTTTGTTGTTTTTGTAGGCCTGTTTGCGTTGATTTAGGGGTAGAGGGGTGGAAATGCTTTGAGACTTTTAATTGGAACAGTGTAAAGAGAGTGAGGATTATGGATGAGATGGTGAGGAGTCATGTTGATGTATCTAATTGTGGCATATCATTAAGGGAAATTCATGTTTTCCAATCTTTAACTTAAAAGGTTAATGCTGAGTTTAGCTTCTTAATGAGCTTATACTATAGATGCGGATCACTTTTCGAAGTTCTCTAGGGGTACTAGTTCGAGAACAATTGGTATGAAGCTGTGATTTGACCCACAGATTTCTGACCATTGTCCGTAGAATAGCCCAGGTCGTGTTGATATTAGGGTTGTTTGGTTTAAGCGTCCGGGGACTGCATCTGTTTTTAGGCCTAGAGAGGGAACAGCTCATGAGTGTAAGACATCTTCAGAGGAGATTAGGACTCGGATTGTTGTTTGTATGGGGAGGACTATTCGATTATCCACTTCTAAAAGTCGTAGCTCGCCTGGTTTTAGATCTGGGGTTGGGATTATATAGGAGTCAAAGCTTAGGTCTTCGTAGTCGGTATATTCATAGCTTCAGTATCATTGGTGACCTATTGTCTTTACGGTAAGGGAGGGGTCATTGATTTCATCTATTATGTAGAGAATTCGAAGGGAAGGTAGGGCGATTAAGATTAGAATGAAAGCGGGGAGAACCGTTCAAATGGTCTCTACTTCTTGAGCATCTATTGTGCTGGTATGTGTTAGTTTGGTTGTGAGTATGAGGGTGATGATGTAAAGGATTAAGGAGCTAATTAGGAAGACAATTATAAGTGCATGGTCATGGAATTGTAGGAGCTCTTCTATGACAGGGGAGGTTGCGTCTTGTAAGCCTAGTTGGAGTGGATAAGCCATAGAGATATACAAGGTTTTCACTTGTGTCTTAACTTTGACAAAGTTATGTAAGCTTTACTAATATCTCATTTATAAAGAGAGACATGTTGGTTATGGGGTTGGCTTGAAACCAATTAGAGAAGGTTCGATTCCTTCCTTTCTTGGTCGCTTTGAGTTGACGTATACCGGCTCTTCAAATGTATGGTATGGTGGAGGACACCCATTTAATCATTCAAGGTTTGTAGAAGCGAGATCTACTGTTTTCACTTCTCGTTTGGACGCAAATGCTTCTCAGATAATGAAAATTATTAGTATTACTGCTGTTAGTGAGATGAAAGAGCCTATTGATGAGATGGTGTTTCATGTTGTGTAGGCGTCTGGATAGTCAGAATATCGTCGTGGCATGCCAGATAAGCCGAGGAAATGTTGAGGGAAAAATGTTATATTTACGCCTACGAATATAATTAGGAAATGGATTTTTGCTCATGTTGAGTTAAGTGTGTAGCCTGTGAATAAAGGGAACCAGTGGACAAAGCCTCCTATAATGGCGAAGACAGCTCCTATTGAAAGCACATAGTGGAAGTGGGCAACTACATAATAGGTGTCATGAAGGACAATATCTAAGGATGAGTTTGCTAGAATAATACCAGTTAAGCCCCCTACTGTAAACAGGAAGATAAAGCCTAGGGCTCATATTAAAGCGGGAGATCATTTAATATTACCTCCGTGCAGGGTTGCTAGTCAACTGAATACTTTTACTCCTGTTGGAATGGCAATAATTATGGTGGCTGATGTGAAGTAGGCTCGTGTGTCTACGTCTATTCCGACTGTAAATATATGGTGGGCTCATACGATAAAGCCTAGGAATCCGATAGAGATTATAGCTCAGACTATCCCCATATATCCGAAAGGTTCTTTTTTTCCTGAGTAGTAAGTTACAATATGTGAAATCATTCCAAAACCGGGTAGAATCAGGATATACACTTCGGGATGACCAAAAAATCAGAACAGGTGTTGGTATAGGATAGGGTCTCCTCCTCCTGCGGGATCGAAGAATGTTGTGTTTAGATCTCGGTCGGTCAATAGTATAGTAATTCCAGCTGCTAAGACGGGTAGGGACAGTAGGAGTAGTATAGCTGTGATTAAAATAGATCATACGAAAAGGGGAGTTTGATATTGGGTTATGGCAGGGGGTTTTATGTTGATAATAGTTGTAATGAAGTTAATGGCTCCGAGGATTGAGGATACTCCTGCTAAGTGGAGAGAGAAAATGGTGAGGTCTACGGAAGCTCCCGCATGTGCTAGGTTTCCGGCTAGAGGGGGATATACTGTTCAGCCAGTGCCTGCACCGGATTCGACCATGGAGGATGCTATCAGTAGTAGGAAGGAAGGGGGAAGTAATCAGAAGCTTATGTTGTTTAGGCGGGGAAAGGCTATGTCAGGGGCTCCAATTATCAGTGGGACTAGTCAGTTTCCGAATCCACCAATTATAATGGGCATAACCATAAAGAAAATTATTACAAAGGCGTGGGCTGTTACTAATACGTTGTAGATTTGATCATCTCCGAGTAATGTGCCGGGCTGTCCAAGTTCTGCGCGGATTAATAGACTTAGGCCGGTGCCCACTATTCCTGCTCAAGCACCGAATAGTAGATATAGAGTTCCAATATCTTTGTGGTTTGTTGAGAATAATCAGCGGTTTATGAACATAGGTAAAATGGCCGAGTAGGCATTAGACTGTAAATCTAAAGACAGGGGTGAAGTCCTCTTTTTGCCAGGTCCTGTGGTGAACTAGTCATTTTGAATTGCAAATTCAAGGAAGCAGCTTCAATCCTGCCGGGACTTCTCCCGCCTTTTTTCCCCCCGCGGCGGGAGAAGTAGATTGAAGCCAGTTGATTAGGGTATTTAGCTGTTAACTAAAAGTTCGTGGGAGATGTATCCCTCCAATCTAGTGAGGATTTAGCTTAATTAAAGCGTTTGATTTGCATTCAATTGATGTGAGGTGTGGTCTTGCAGTCCTTAATTCAGCAGGGGTTAAGTAGATCATACTTGCTTAGGGCTTTGAAGGCTCTTGGTCTTATTTAACCTAAACTCCTATAATAGGGCGAGTAGTGTTGGTGTGAGGGGGAGGAGTATTGTAGATAGTACAATTAGTGTTGGTAGAAATATTATTTGCTTAGTAGTGTGAAACTGTCATTTTATTTTTATGTTGTTTATGGAAGGAAACAGGGTCAAGGCCGTAGAATAGGCAAGACGTATGTAGAAGTATAGGTTGAGTAGGGCTGTAATAGCCATGAAGGTTGGTAGGATAATGGCTTTATTTTTTGTTAATTCTTGAATGATTATTCATTTGGGCATAAATCCTGTGAAGGGGGGGAGTCCTCCTATGGATAATAGGGTGAGCATTATGAGTGTTGCTATAGTGGGTGCTATATTTCATGTTTGGGATAGTGATAATGTGGTGGTAGTTATATTTTGGATTATTATTATAAATATAGAGAGAGTTATTGTAAGGTAAACCAGCAGGTTTAGTAAAGTAAGGGTTGGGTTATATAGTAGAATAGTTGTTATTCATCCTATGTGGGCAATTGATGAGTAGGCTATGATTTTTCGGAGTTGTGTTTGGTTTAGTCCGCCTCAGCCTCCGACTAGAATAGATAGTAGTGATATGGTGAGTATTAGATTTGGGTTAATTGATGGTGAGATTTGATAGAGGATTGAGATGGGTGCGATTTTTTGTCATGTGAGCAGGATTAGTCCGGTAGTCAGTGGGATGCCTTGTGTGACTTCTGGCACTCAAAAGTGAAATGGGGATAGTCCTAGTTTGATAGCTAAAGCTATAGTTATTAGGGTGGATGCTGTTGGGTTAAATATTTTCATAATTGTCCATTGGCCGGAGCAGATTAGGTTGATGATGATTGCTAATATGAGCAATGCAGATGCAGTAGCTTGTGCTAAGAAATATTTGGTAGCTGCTTCTGTAGCTCGGGGAGTTGGGGTTTTTATTATGATGGGGATGATAGCTATTATGTTTATTTCGAGTCCAACTCAGGCGAATAGTCAGTGAGAGCTGATAGTTACTAATACTGTACTTATAATGAGGGTTGTTACTATAGTGGTGAAGATAATGGGATTGATTAGTACGGGAAGGATGTGAACCAACATTTTCGGGGTATGGGCCCGATAGCTTATTTAGCTGACCTTACTGTAGGGTATGGTGTTATATGGTAGCACGGAGAATTTTGAATTCTCAGGGGTAGGTTCGATTCCTATTATTCTAGAAATAAGAGGGCTAAACCTCTATTATTTACTCTATCAAAGTAACTCTTTATCAGACATATTTCTTAGTCTTATGTTTGAGGGGGGGATGCTTGCTGTTATGATAGGCAGTGAGATATGTCATATACAGAGTGCTAGTGTGAGGGGTAGAAAGTTTTTTCATAGTAGGTGTATTAGTTGATCGTATCGGAATCGGGGATAGGATGCTCGAATCCATAGGAAAGTTGTTGTGAGTAGTAACGTTTTGGCGATTAGATTTGTTGTATATAATTCTGGTGTCTGTGGGTCGTAGGATGTCCCTAGGAATAGGATGGCTGTAAATATGTTTATTATGATGATGTTAGCGTATTCTGCTAGGAAAAATAGGGCGAAGGGGCCTGCTGCATATTCTACGTTAAAGCCGGATACGAGCTCTGATTCACCTTCTGTTAGGTCGAAAGGAGCGCGGTTTGTCTCTGCTAAAGTGGAGGTAAATCATATTATGGCTAAGGGTCAAGAGGGGAAGATTAGCCATATTTGTTCTTGTGTTGTTGCTAGTGTGGATAGAGTAAATGAGCCGTTTATTAGGAGTACTGATAATAGGATGATAGCTAGTGTTACTTCGTAGGAGATTGTTTGGGCTACAGCTCGTAGGGCCCCGATTAATGCGTATTTTGAGTTGGAAGCTCAGCCGGATCATAGGATAGAGTAGACAGCTAAACTAGACATTGCTAATATGAATAATACTCCTAGGTTTATGTTGATGAGGGGTTCTGGAATAGGTAAAGGGGCTCACATTGTGAGGGCTAGGGTTAGTGCGAGTATTGGTGCGATAATAAATATGGTGGGGGATGATGTGGCTGGTCGTAGGGGTTCTTTGGTAAATAGCTTGATTGCATCTGCAAAGGGTTGTAGTAGACCATATGGTCCTACGACGTTTGGTCCTTTTCGGAATTGTATATAGCCTAGGATTTTTCGTTCCACTAGTGTCAGGAATGCTACAGCTAGAAGGATAGGGAGTATGAGTGTTAGAATGTTGACTATGAACATTAGTTGAGGAGAGGATTTGAACCTCTGGGTATAAAGGTTTAAGTTTTATGCAATTACCGTACTCTGCCACCCCAACAAAACCCTGATCTTGGGTAAGTTATTTGCGCTAGTTTATTAAGTTTAGATTAATTCATTAATTGTTTGAAGGCGCTTTTTTGAAGTTGGCCTTATTTCTCTTGTCCTTTCGTACTGGGAGAAATGCGTAATAGATAGAAACCGACCTGGATTGCTCCGGTCTGAACTCAGATCACGTAGGACTTTAATCGTTGAACAAACGAACCCTTAATAGCGGCTGCACCATTAGGATGTCCTGATCCAACATCGAGGTCGTAAACCCTATTGTCGATATGGACTCTGGAATAGGATTGCGCTGTTATCCCTAGGGTAACTTGTTCCGTTGATCAAGACTTTGGATCAATAAGTGATGTCATGCTTTGGCTAGTGGGCCTAGGCTTTAATCACTCGGAGGGTTTTTTGTACTCCGAGGTCACCCCAACCGAAATTGTCAGCTCAATTATAGTTTTGTTATCCCTTGGTGGTGTAAATTTATAACTTTTGGGCTGATTAATTGAAGCTCCATAGGGTCTTCTCGTCTTATTGTAGTATCCCCGCCTCTTCACGGGGAGGTCAATTTCACTGATTGAAAGTAAGAGACAGTAAAACCCTCGTGTGGCCATTCATACAAGTCCTTATTTAGAGAACAAGTGATTATGCTACCTTTGCACGGTCAGGATACCGCGGCCGTTTAACTGTTAGTCACTGGGCAGGCAGTGCCTCTAATACTAGTTATGCTAGAGGTGATGTTTTTGGTAAACAGGCGGGGTTTGTGTTTGCCTAGTTCCTTTTACTTTTTTTAATCTTTCCTTGAGTGCATGCCTGTGTTGGGTTAACAATTTATATAATAAATGGGCTAGTCTTAGGTTAGTATTTATTAATTGTTAATCATCGGTATATTATTAGTTGCCGATATAAGCTTATGCGAGGAGAAATTTTTCTTGTTACTCATATTAACAGTATTGCTTCTATAAGTGAATAGATTAGTCCAATAGTCAAGCTAGGAGTTATTTATATTCGTTTTTGGGATTAAGATTTAATTTTACTGTTGAGCTTGAACGCTTTCTTAATTGGTGGCTGCTTTTAAGCCTACTATGGCTTAGTGTTATATATTACTCTCTAGTGAAGGTTGTATCCATTTCTAAAAAGCTGTACCCTTTTAGACTAACAGTTAAATATACGTTTGAACTTAATGTTGTTTTTAGTAATATTTAATGTCGAACTGAAATTCCTTTTTTGGACAACCAGCTATCACCAGGCTCGTTAGGCTTTTCACCTCTACTTAAAAGTCTTCCCACTATTTTGCCACATAGATGAGTTTGTTCTAAATACTGCTCTTAAGTAGCTCGTCTGGTTTCGGGTATTTTAACTGAAGGTCTCTTTGCTAAATTATTACTAGTTAAATCATTATGCAAAAGGTACAAGGGGTAATCTTTGCTTTTTTGTACTTTTAAATTGTTCTTTCATCTTTCCCTTACGGTACTTTTTCTATAGCGCCACTGGTGATTAGATTTCTATCTCCTATACTTTGAATGTAAAGTAAATGTTTTATTTTGTTGTGTTATGATAGTAGTGATGGGGAGAAGGGTGGGCTAGATATGGTTCAAGACACACACGGATTGTGGGATTTTTTAGGTGTAAGCTAAATGCTTTTTTTAAGCTATGTCTTGTTTTATCCAAGCGCACCTTCCGGTACGCTTACCTTGTTACGACTTGTCTCCTCTCGTGTGGTTGACTTAGCATGTGTTAGTAAGCTAGGGCTTTGTCGTGTCACTTGAGGAGGGTGACGGGCGGTGTGTGCGTGCTTCATGGCCTTGTTCAAATAAGCACTCTATTCTTAGTTTACTGCTAAATCCTCCTTTAGTTTTTAGGTTTCATAAAAACTTTCGTATCATTTATGAGGATGTTCTTGTTATAGAAAATGTAGCCCATTTCTTTCCAACCCATAGGTTACACCTTGACCTAACGTTTTTGTGAGAGATAGTTGTGCTTACTTTCATTCCTTTTTAGGGTTTGCTTGAGATGGCGGTATATAGACTGAAGTAGCAAGAGTTGGTGAGGTTTATCGGGGTTTATCGTTTATAGAACAGGCTCCTCTAGAAGGATGTGAAGCACCGCCAAGTCTTTTGAGTTTTAGGCTGTTGCCGGTAGTACTCTGGCGAATGGTCTTGTTATTGAACCAATTGGGTTTACGACTAAGCATAGTGGGGTATCTAATCCCAGTTTGGATCTTAGTTGTCGTGTACGCAGATTGTAGTAAAGTCACTTTCGTAGCTTATCTTAGGTTTTAACTATGACTTTTTACAGTTCAGTTGATATTTGACTTTATTTTGCATGAATCCTCAACACTCTTTACGCCGAATGTCTATTAATTGGGGTTAATCGTATGACCGCGGTGGCTGGCACGAAGTTTACCAACCCTGGTTAACATGACTTAGTCAAACTTTCGTTCATGGCTTAATATTTGTCACTGCTGTATCCCGTGGGGGTGTGGCTAAGCAAGGTGTTGTGAGCTACTATAGAAGTGTGCTTGATACCCGCTCCTTCTGTTCTTGGTGAATTAAAGGGCATTTTCACTGGAATGTGGATGCTTGCATGTGTAAGTCTGTTAATAACTAATAGAAAGGCTGGGACCAAACCTTTATGTTGATGGGGCTGTGAGGTCCATCTAGACATTTTCAGTGTCTTGCTTTATGTGATTTAAGCTACATCTAC